TGAAAAAATTCATCACGGAAATTTTTGGTGTAGAAGTTGCTCACTAAGATAATGAATTTGTCATAATATTTTAGTTAATACTAAAATTTAAGTAATAATTTTTGAACTACTAGAATAGTGTGGGACTTATGGAATTTCAGTTAATGTTTTTGGGGTTTGGCATTAATGGGGGTATGGGGGGGTTTGTGAGTAGAATTTCTGTGGTAATATTGATTTATGTCATACAAGCATTAAAAGAATGCCTTAGATGATCGGGTGGATGGGGACTAATGACTCTTGAACGTGAGTTCGTCTACATGACGTGCTGACCTTTCATGCCTTGACGGCTATGTTGATGAAAGCATCCGAAAATTAAAAAATACCAAATGCATGACACCACAGTTATGTTGGTCATGGGCTGATTAGACCCGTACCATCGAGATGTCTTATTTAAGGGGAACGTATGGGCGATAACGCATTTGATGGCCCTGAAGTAAGAACCAGATGTCTGATAAAGTTTCAGGCTAGCTACCCCCAAGTATTATGGGCTCAGAGCGAGAAGAGGGGTCTTAAGTGGGCGGGTTGTTGGTTTCACGGAGGATGGTAGAAAAAGAGACCAAATGGGGAAGGGGATAGTCATATGGAAGAGAAAGGTTTATGACTGTAATGGTGTATGTAAGATAACACAGATATGTGTAACGATCATTAATTAAAATGTAGTGAATAATATTCATGGTGTTAGGGTTGTATGGGGAATTATAATTGATGTCCTGTTCCATTGATAGATAATACTTGCTTATATGCTAGGGGTAAATAAATTAATGTACGATATACATAAATGTCTTATGTGGTAGATAATTTTATGTACATCAAGAAGTAGTTTAATTAGAATATCAGCTTTGGGTGTTGATGGTAGGGAGATATTCCTTCTTCTTGATGTTTGTCTTAAGAAGATGAGTTCTTCATTTCTGGTTTACAAGACCAGAGTAATAATTTATACTATTAAGACATTAGTTAAATTTAAGTAGACTGTCTTCAATGATTCCTGCAATTGGTATAAAGATGAGGATAATAGCGAAGTAACTAATTGATGCCAGTTGGCCAATAATAATGAATGGGTGTTCCACTGGTTGCCCTCCAATTCAAGTTAGGACGAGTAAATTGGCTACTAAAATTCAGTAGAGTGTTTGAGTAATTGGGCGGAATATAAGGCTTCGTAGTTTGGAGGTGTGGAGAAATGGTAAGAGTATTAGTACTAGGATAGATAATAGTAGGGCTAGAACTCCTCCTAGTTTATTGGGGATGGATCGAAGGATGGCATATGCAAATAAGAAGTATCACTCTGGTTTAATATGGGGTGGGGTGTTTAGTGGATTAGCTGGTGTGTAATTGTCGGGATCACTGAGGAGGTCGGGGAAAAATAGTACTAAGGTTATTAGGAATAGAATTATTAAAATAACTCCTAAGATGTCTTTGATTGTGTAGTAAGGGTGGAATGGGATTTTGTCCGAGTCGGAGTTTAGACCGGTTGGGTTATTAGAGCCTGTTTCGTGTAAGAATAGAAGGTGAACGATTACTAGGGCTGTAATGATGAATGGGAGAATAAAGTGGAATGCGAAGAAGCGTGTTAGGGTAGATTTGTCGACTGAGAATCCGCCTCAGATTCATTCTACTAGGGTAGTTCCGATGTATGGAATTGCTGAGAGTAGATTGGTAATTACTGTTGCCCCTCAGAATGATATTTGTCCTCATGGAAGGACGTAGCCTATAAATGCTGTAGCTATTACTGCAAGGAGAAGGGCTACTCCGATATTTCATGTTTCTATAAAAGTGTAGGATCCATAATATATTCCTCGTCCTACATGGAGAAATAGGCAAATAAAAAATATTGATGCTCCGTTTGCGTGTATATATCGGATTAGTCAGCCATAATTAACGTCTCGGCAGATATGTGTAACTGATGAAAATGCTGTTGTTGTATCTGATGTATAGTGTATTGCTAAGAATAATCCTGTGATGATTTGAATTATTAGGCAGATTCCTAAGAGTGAGCCAAAGTTTCATCATGATGAGATGTTTGATGGAGCAGGAAGGTCAATGAAGGAGTTATTAATAATTTTAAATAATGGGTGTGTTTTTCGGATGTTTGTCATTAGGAGTTTCTATAGTTGAATTACAACGATGATTTTTCATGTCATTGGTTACAGTTAAGTGCTGTGTAGAAATAATATGACTTATTATATTTTTACTTTAAGTTTATTATTTTTGGCGGGTTGTATCGGGTTAGCGTTAAAGCCTTCACCTATTTATGGTGGGTTAGGTTTAATTTTTAGTGGATTTATCGGTTGTTTAATTATTTTGGGGTTTGGAGGCTCATTCTTAGGTTTATTGGTGTTTTTAATTTACTTGGGCGGTATGATGGTTGTTTTTGGTTATACTACAGCTATAGCTACTGAGGAATACCCTGAGACTTGGGGTTCTAGTTGGTTACTTTTTGGTTTTTTAGTTATTGGGTTTTTAGCAGAGTTGCTATTTGTGTGAATAATTTATTATTGGGATGAAGTTGAGTTAATTAATTTTGGTGGGCTAAGTGATTGAGTAATGTATGAAATTGATGATGTTGGTGTAATGTTGGAGGGTGGAGTTGGGGTGGCGGCAATATATAGTTGTGTTACTTGAATTATGGTTATGGCTGGGTGGTCTTTATTTGCTGGAATTTTTATTGTTATTGAAATCACTCGGGAATAATAATGTAGATGGAAATCACTAAGGTAATGGTAATTATAAATGATAAGAAGTACAGTTTAATTATTCCTTTTTGACTAGTTAGTATTTTTGATGTAAATGTGTGAATTAGTGAGGTAGATTTTGGGACAGATTTTTCTAATCAGATAAGGTCTAATAGTCCTAGAGATACTTTAAAACTTGGGTCTAGGGATTTTAATGGAATTATACGGTGTAAGATCGATGGAAAGAAACCTAATGAGGTTGAAAATACTGAGAATAGTTTAATTTTGCTTATATAATATTTTAGAGTTAGGTTATTTAGTTCTAGGGCGATTAGGAATCCTAGGACGGAGATTGCTAGAGCTGTTATTTTTAGATATAATGGTATTGTAAGAATTTGAATGTTGGTTGTAGGAATGTTATTTGAGATTACGTAGCCTGCTAAAATGCTGCCTAGGGCTAGACGTTTGATAGGGTTGATTAAGTTTGGGTCATTTTCGTTAATAATAATTATAGGGGGGTATCGAGGTTTGGTTATTGCAACGAAGTAAATAATTCGTATGCTGTATATAGCTGTTATAGATGTGGCTATGAGTGTAATTAGTAGGGCTCAGGCGTTGGTGTTACAGGTGTTAATAGATTCAATGATGGAGTCTTTTGAGTAAAATCCAGTTAAAAATGGTATTCCTGTTAGGGCTAGGCTACCAATAACTAGGCAGGATGATGTAAATGGTATAATTTTTATAATGCCTCCTATTTTTCGAATGTCTTGTTCATCATTGAGGCTATGGATGATTGATCCTGAGCATATAAATAGTATGGCTTTAAAAAATGCGTGAGTGCAAATGTGAAGAAAGGCTAGGTATGGTTGATTAATTCCTAAAGTCACTATTATAAGGCCTAGTTGGCTAGATGTGGAGAAAGCAATAATTTTTTTTACGTCGTTTTGAGTAAGTGCGCAGATGGCTGTAAATAGTGTGGTTAGAGCTCCTAAGCATATTATAATTGTTAGAATTGTACTATTATTTGATATAAGTGGATGAAATCGAATTAGTAGAAAGATGCCTGCAACAACTATAGTGCTTGAGTGCAATAGAGCTGATACTGGTGTGGGTCCTTCTATGGCGGATGGAAGTCATGGGTGAAGTCCAAATTGGGCTGATTTTCCTGTTGCTGCAATTAATAATCCTAAGAGGGGGGTAAAGTTATTGCTGTTAGAAAGTAGAATTTGTTGGAGTTCTCAGGAGTTTATGTTTAGGCAAAATCATGTTATGGCTAAGATAAAGCCTACATCTCCAATGCGGTTGTATAGGATGGCTTGTAGGGCTGCTGTGTTTGCGTCGGCACGTCCGTATCATCATCCAATAAGTAGGAAGGATAGAATTCCTACTCCTTCTCATCCAATGAAAAGTTGAAATAAGTTATTGGCTGAGGTTAAGATGAGTATGGTAATTAAAAATATTATTAGGTATTTAATGAATCGATTAATATGATAGTCTGAATGTATGTATCAAGAGGAAAATTGTATAATGGATCATGTAACGTATAATGCTACTGACAGGAATAAAATGAAGAAGTAATCGATTTTAAAGTTTATTGTTATGTTAATAGAGTTAATAGTAATTCAATGTCAGCTGGTGATTATATATTCTGTGTTTTGGTGAAAAAATAGGAGTAGGGGTAAAAGGCTTAGGAAAAATGAAAGTTTGATTGATGAGGTGGCATACAGTGGGAAGTTAATATGTTTAATTAAATTGGTTATTGAGATGAAGATAGGGAAACATAGAATAATAAAAATTGTTAAGATTGATGATGTGATTATGTTTATTACTTTTATTTGGATTTGCACCAAGGTTTTTGGTTCCTAAGACCAATGGATTACTTTTATCCTATAAAAGTAAGAAAGCCATGAGTTTAGGCATGGTGGCATGAGTTAGCAGTTCTTGCATTCTTTCTTGGTAAATAAGGAGGTTAATTTCCTGTTATTAGATTCACAGTCTAATGTTTTTTGTAAACTATATTTACATATTGTAAGGCCTGAAATTAGTTTGGGACTAATGGTTAGAAGAACTAAGGGGATTATATGAAGGCATATAAGGGATAGTTCTCGTGTATGTGATGGTTGAAGATTAATAATATGGTTTGTTGGTTTTCCCCGTTGAGTCATAATAATCATGTATATGGAGTATATAGCTGTAATAACAATATTTGTTCCGATAAGGATAATTGAAAAATTGGATCAGGAAAACAGGGATATGGCAATAAATAGTTCTCCCATTAAGTTAATTGATGGAGGTAATGCTAGATTAGCTAGGCTTGACAGTAATCATAGTGTAGCTATTAAAGGAAAGATTATTTGTAGGCCTCGCGCTATGATTATAGTTCGACTATGGATTCGTTCATAGTTTGAATTTGCTAAGCAAAATAAAAGGGAGGAGGTTAGTCCATGGGCAATTATAAGTATAGTGGCTCCTATAAAGCTTCATGGAGTTTGAATTATGATGGCTGCAATCACTAGGGCTATATGGCTTACTGAGGAGTAAGCAATTAATGATTTTAGATCTGTTTGTCGGAGGCAAATAGAGCTTGTTATAATTATTCCTCATAGGGATAAAAGAATGAATGGGTAAGCTATATATTTTGTTAAGGGGTCTAGAATAGTTGAAATTCGAATTATTCCGTAACCCCCTAGTTTTAGAAGAATTGCTGCCAGTACTATAGATCCTGCGATTGGTGCTTCGACATGCGCTTTTGGTAATCATAGATGAACACCGTATAGTGGTATTTTAATGAGGAATGCTATTATGCATGCTAGTCATAGGATATCGTTGGATCAGGATGGGTTAATAGAATTATACAGCAGTGATAGAATTGGTAAGTTTAATGTTCCTAGAGAATTTTGAATTGAGATTAGGGCAATTAAAAGTGGGATTGAGCCAATTAGTGTATAGAATAGGAAGTAAATTCCTGCGTTTAGTCGTTCTGTTTGGTTTCCTCATCGTGTGATGATAATTAGTGTGGGGATTAGGGTAGCTTCAAATAGAATGTAAAATATAATTAGTTCGGTTGCTGAGAAAGTTATGGTTAAGAGAATTTGTAGGCTAATAAGTATTGAGATATAGAATTTTTGGTAGTAAGGTTTTTCTTTTTTTAGGTGATTTTGGCTAGCTATTAATATAAGTGGAAGAAGTCAGGTAGTTAAAATAATTAGTGGGGTGGATAGAGGATCAGAGGAAAATATGATTGAGAAGTTTAGGTAGTTTTCGTCGTTTTGTTGAAGTAGAAGTAGGCTAATAAGACTAATTACAAAGCTATGGGATGTGCTGTTTGTTCAGATTTTTTTGGGATTTGATAATCAGGTTATTGGAAGGAGTATAAGTGATGGTACAATAATTTTTAGCATTGTAGAAGATTAAGATTATGGACGTAGTCAGTTCCGTATGTATTTGAAACTTTTACTAGGAGAGATAGTCCTACTGCTGCTTCACATGCTGCAAATACTATGATTGTCACGGGGAATGATAAAGAAATTATAGAATTGGAGTTTAAAGTTGCCGTTGAGATCATAATAAACAGAGATAATATTATTCCCTCAAGACATAGTAAAGTTGATATTAGGTGGGAGCGAAATGTTAAGGTCCCTATAAGCGAAATAATAAAAGCTAAAGTAAGGTTAAGAAAAGTAGATGTCATGTTGGTAATTATGATATAATCATAATCTAATGAGTCGAAATCATTAATTTTATTTAAACTAATTACCATTTATTCTGTTCATTCTAGACCTTTTTGTGCTCATTCGTAGGATAATCCTAGAGATAGAATGGAAATTAAAATGAAGGCCGTGATAGTTGTTGTGGTTACATTGGTTGATTGGATTGCTCATGGGAGTGGAAGAAGTAAGGCAATTTCTAGGTCAAATAAAAGGAAAGTAATAGCTACTAAAAAAAATTTTATGGAGAAAGGTAGGCGTGCGGAACTTGTTGGGTCAAATCCGCATTCATATGGGTTTGCTTTTTCTGTATATAAATTTATTTGTGGTAGTCAGAATGCGATTAAGACAAGAATTAGTGATAGTAGGCTGTTAATAGATATAATTACTAGTAGGTTAATTTTACTCTCTTCCGTTTATATCGGAATCTACTGATTGGAAGCCAGTTATATTGGTTATACTAAGAGAGTAGGATCCTCATCAATAGATAGAAACGTATAGGAATAATCATACTACGTCTACGAAGTGTCAGTATCATGCTGCTGCTTCGAATCCGAAGTGATGTTTAGATGTGAAGTGAAATTTTAGTTGTCGCAGGAGACAGACGATGAGAAATGTTGATCCAATAATTACGTGGAGGCCGTGGAAGCCTGTTGCCATAAAGAATGTAGATCCATAAATTCCATCAGAGATGGAAAATGGTGTTTCGAAATATTCGGAGGCTTGCAGGATGGTGAAATATAGTCCTAGTAAGATAGTAATAAATAATGCTTGGTTCATATGATTTCGTTTTCCTTCTATTAGGCTGTGGTGGGCTCACGTGATTGATACTCCTGATGCTAAAAGTACTGATGTATTTAGGAGTGGAACTTCTAGGGGGTTGAGTGGAACGATTCCTGTTGGGGGTCAGCAGCCTCCGAGGTCATGTGTAGGTACAAGACTGGAGTGATAGAATGCTCAGAAAAACCCGGCAAAGAAGAATACTTCAGAAACGATAAATAGGATTATTCCGTATCGAAGTCCTTTTTGGACAATGGGGGTATGATGTCCTTGGAATGTGCCTTCACGAATAATGTCTCGTCATCATTGATATATTGTTAAAGTGTTTGCTAGAAGTCCTAATAAAAGGAGTGAAGTAGAATTATAATGAAATCATATTACTAATCCTGATGTTAGTAGAAGGGCTGAGAATGCTCCTGTTAATGGTCATGGACTAGGATTAACTATGTGATATGCATGTGTTTGGTGGGTCATTATGTGTTATCATGTAAGTAAAGGCTTACAAGTAGAGTAAATACGTAAGCTTGAATTAATGCTACGGCAAATTCTAGTACTGTGAGTAATAAAAGGATGATAAATGTAATTGTAGCGGTTGGTGGGCTAATATTTATTAGTACTAGTGTAGCTCCTCCAATTAAATGCATTAGAAGATGGCCTGCGGTAATATTTGCTGTAAGTCGAACTGCTAGTGCTATTGGTTGAATAAAGAGGCTAATGGTTTCAATGATAATTAATATAGGGATAAGAGAGATTGGGGTTCCTTGTGGTAGAAAATGGGCTAATGAATTTTTTAGTTTATGTCGGAATCCTAAAATTACTGCTCCAGCTCATAGTGGAATTGCTATACTGAGATTTATAGATAGTTGTGTAGTTGGAGTAAATGTATGAGGTAGGAGGCCAAGAAGGTTGGTAGATCCAATGAATATAACTAAAGATACAATTATTAGTGCTCATGTACGTCCTTTTGGTGTGTGAATTAATATTATTTGTTTAATAATAAGTTTAATTAGTCAATGTTGAAATGAATGTAGGCGGTTATTGATTAAGCGTTCTGATGATGGAAACAGGATTGAAGGAAATATAATAATGGTTACAACGATTGGTAGACCTATTACTGTAGGGGTAATGAAAGAGGAGAATAGATTTTCGTTCATTTTGACTCTCAAGGGTTTTTTGTTTTTAATGTTGCTGTAGTTTTTAGTATTGGTGGTAATGGAAATGATTGCGATGAGATTTTTAATTGAAATAAAATAAATAAGGTGATAAGGGATGAAATGATGGTAATAAATCATGTGGATGTGTCTAGTTGTGGCATGTCACTATGGAGATTTGGGTCTCTAACTTTAACTTAAAAGGTTAACGCTCTAAGCTTCATAGTGAATTTAAATTATTGAGGCTGATCAGTTTTCGAAATGTTTTAAGGGTACTATTTCAAGAACAATTGGTATAAAGCTATGATTAGAACCACAGATTTCTGAACATTGACCGTAAAATAAGCCTGGTCGATTTGATGTAATTGTTGCTTGGTTAAGGCGTCCCGGAATTGCGTCAGTTTTTAGCCCTAGAGATGGTACAGCCCATGAGTGTAAGACATCTTCAGATGAAATAAGTATACGGATTGGCAGTTCTATTGGAAGTACTACACGATTATCAACTTCTAATAGTCGAAGTTCACCTGGTTTTAGGCTATCTGTTGGAATTATATATGAGTCAAAACATAGATCTTCATAGTCAGTATATTCGTAACTTCAGTATCATTGGTGGCCTATGGTTTTTACTGTTAGTACTGGGTTATTAATTTCGTCTATTATATATAGAATTCGTAGTGATGGGAGGGCAATTAGAATAAGAATTACGGCTGGAAGAATAGTTCAAATGGTTTCAACTTCTTGAGCGTCTATTGTGCTAGTATGTGTTAGTTTTGTTGTTAACATGAGAGAAATAATGTAAAGTACAAGGGAGCTAATGAGAAATACAATTATTAGTGTGTGGTCATGAAAGTTAATTAGTTCTTCTATAATGGGGGATGAAGCGTCTTGTAAGCCTAGTTGGAATGGATAAGCCATAGAGATATATAGATTTAATCTATAATTTAACTTTGACAAAGTTATGTAATGATTTTACTAATATCTCATTGAGAAAGACATAGAGGTTATGGGGTTGGCTTGAAACCAATTTAAGGGGGTTCGATTCCTTCCTTTCTTATTTTACTTTAACGTAGGATGGTTCTTCGAATGTGTGATAAGGTGGCGGGCAACCATGAAGTCATTCGAGATTAGTTGAGGAATATGTTACTGATATAACTTCTCGTTTAGAGGCAAAGGCTTCTCAGATTATAAAAATTATAATGAGGACAGCTGTAAGTGAGATGAAAGATCCTATAGAAGACACTGTATTTCATGTGGAGTAGGCGTCTGGGTAATCTGAATATCGTCGAGGTATACCTGATAGACCTAGGAAGTGTTGAGGGAAGAATGTTAAGTTAACTCCAACAAATATAATTGCGAAATGAGCTTTAGCTCAAGTATCATTTAGTGTGTAGCCTGAAAATAGTGGGAATCAGTGTACAAAACCAGCTATAATAGCGAATACTGCTCCTATAGACAGAACATAGTGGAAATGGGCTACTACATAGTATGTATCATGAAGAACAATATCTAACGAAGAGTTAGATAAAACGATTCCTGTAAGTCCACCTACTGTAAATAAGAAGATAAAGCCTAAGGCTCATAACATAGCTGGTGATCATTTGATATTTCCTCCGTGTAGAGTTGCAAGTCAGCTAAATACTTTTACGCCAGTTGGGATAGCAATAATTATAGTAGCGGATGTGAAGTAGGCTCGTGTATCTACGTCAAGTCCTACAGTGAATATGTGGTGTGCTCAAACAATAAATCCTAAGAAACCAATTGATATTATGGCTCAAACTATTCCTATATAACCGAAAGGTTCTTTTTTACCTGAGTAGTAGGTGACTACATGTGAGATAATTCCAAATCCTGGGAGAATAAGGATGTAGACTTCTGGGTGACCAAAGAATCAAAATAGATGTTGGTAGAGAATAGGATCTCCTCCTCCAGCGGGGTCAAAGAAAGTTGTATTTAGGTTTCGATCTGTTAGTAGTATCGTGATTCCCGCAGCTAAGACTGGGAGGGATAGAAGTAAAAGAACGGCCGTAATTAAGACTGATCAGACGAATAGTGGGGTTTGATATTGAGTTATAGCTGGAGGTTTTATGTTAATAATGGTCGTAATAAAATTGATTGCACCCAAGATAGATGAGACACCAGCTAAATGAAGTGAGAAAATTGTTAAGTCAACTGATGCGCCAGCATGGGCTAGGTTTCCGGCTAAAGGGGGATATACGGTTCATCCTGTTCCAGCTCCTGCTTCTACCATAGAGGATGCTAATAATAGGAGGAATGATGGGGGTAGGAGTCAGAAACTTATATTATTTATTCGTGGGAATGCCATATCAGGAGCGCCAATTATTAGTGGAACAAGTCAATTTCCGAAGCCTCCGATTATTATTGGTATTACTATGAAGAAAATTATAACAAATGCATGGGCGGTGACAATTACATTATAAATTTGATCATCTCCTAGAAGTGCGCCTGGTTGACCTAATTCGGCTCGAATTAAAATGCTTAATGCTGTTCCTACTATTCCTGCTCAAGCACCAAATAGTAAGTATAGGGTTCCGATATCTTTATGATTGGTTGAAAATAATCAACGATTAACGAACATAGGTAAAATGGCTGAGTAGAAAGCATTAGACTGTAAATCTAAGCACAGAGGTTGGTTCCTCTTTTTACCAAGCCTTAAGGTGATATTCATGTCGAATTGCAAATTCGGAGGAGTAGGAGGTTTACCCTACTAAGGCTTCTCCCGCCCTTTTTCTGATAGGCGGGAGAAGTAGATTGAAGCCAGAATATAGGGTATTTAGCTGTTAACTAAAATTTCGTAGGTTTAACTCCTGCCAATCTAGGGGGGGGGTCTTAGCTTAATTAAAGCGATTGATTTGCATTCAATAGATGTAGGGTAAAGTCTTACAGTCCTTACAGAAGTTAAACTAGTTTGTTTTCTTACAGCTTTGAAGGCTATTGGACTTTTATATCCTAAACTTCTATAAGATAAGTTGGGGAGATAGGGGAAGGGTTAGTGTACTTGTAATAGTGAGGATTGGGATAGTAAGGTTAAATTTTTGATTTGTTAGGTGTGAAATTATTTTTAGGTTATTGTTTGTTGGGAAAGTTGTGAGTGAAGTTGAATAAATTAATCGTATATAAAAGAAAAGGTTGATTAGGGCTATTATGGCTATTATTGTTGTTAAGATAAGGCAGTTATTGTTTAATAGTTCTGTAATGATAATTCATTTTGGTAGAAATCCTGTTAGTGGAGGTAGACCTCCTAGTGATAAAAGAATTATAGATGTTATTGTAATTATAATAGGGGTTTTATTTCATAGTAGTGAGATTGAGTTGATTGTAGTAGATGAATTGAGTATTATTACTATGAATATTGGAATTGTTATTATAATATAGATTACTAGGTTTAGTAGAGTTAGTGATGGGTTGAATGAAATGATAGCTAGTATTCATCCTATATGAGCAATTGATGAGTACGCTATAATTTTTCGTATTTGTGTTTGGTTAAGACCTCCTCATGCTCCAATAAAAATTGATAGGATTGCTATGGTTAGGGTAATAGTTGGATTAAGGAGATTATAAATTTGAAATAGGATTGATAGAGGGGCAATTTTTTGTCATGTTAATAGAATTAGTCCTGTGTGTAGTTCAATTCCTTGTGTTACTTCTGGTAGTCAGTGGTGGAATGGTGCTAGGCCAAGTTTTATGGAAAGTGAGATTAATGTTATGATAAGAATTAGGTTGTTTGTTTGTTGTTGAAACATTCATGTTCCTAGTTGTTTATAGTTGAGGATAATGGCTATTAAAATAATTATTGATGCTGTTGCTTGTGTGATGAAATATTTTGTTGCTGCTTCGGTTGATCGTGGATTTTTTTTGTTAATTAGAATAGGGATAATTGCTAGTAGACTAAGTTCTAATCCTACTCATATAAGTAGTAGGTTGGAGCTAGATATTGTAATTATGGGTCCTGAGATAATAGTAAAATAAATAACGATTATGGTGATGGGATTTATTAGTACGGGAAGGGTTTAAACCAACATTTTCGGGGTATGGGCCCGATAGCTTAATTAGCTGACCTTACTAAATAGGACATGGTGTAATGGTAGCACTAAGAATTTTGAATTCTTAGGTTTAGGTTCAATCCCTATTGTTCTAGAAATAAGAGGATTTAAACCTCTATAATTTACTCTATCAAAGTAACTCTTTTGTCAGACATATTTCTATATAGATGGTGGAATGCTTGCTATAAATATTGGTAAAGAAACATGTCATATACATAGTGCCAATGTTAGTGGTAAGAAATTTTTTCATAGTAAATGTATGAGTTGGTCATATCGGAATCGTGGATATGATGCTCGGATTCATAGGAAAGCGGATGATAATAGTAGAGTTTCCGTCATAAAGTTAATTGAGTATAGTTCTGGGAAATTTATAATGTATAGGGGACCTAGAAAAATAATGGATGTGAGTGCGTTTATGAGGATAATGTTAGTATATTCGGCTATAAAGAATAGTGCGAATGGGCCTGCAGCGTATTCAACATTAAATCCTGAAACAAGTTCGGATTCTCCTTCAGTTAGGTCAAATGGAGCTCGGTTGGTTTCTGCTAATGTTGAAATAAATCATATTATAGCTATGGGTCAGGCTGGAATAATTAGTCATAAGTGTTCTTGAGTTATGATGAGTGTTTGTATAGAAAATGATCCGTTTATAAGGAGAACTGATAGTAGGATAATGGCTATAGTTACTTCATATGAGATTGTTTGTGCTACTGCTCGTAATGCTCCGAATAATGAGTATTTTGAGTTTGAGGCTCATCCTGATCATAAAATTGAGTATACTGAGAGGCTTGATGTAGCTAAGAAAAATAGGATACTTAAATTAAGATTAATAAGGGGATGAGGTATTGGTAATGGAATTCATAGGCTTAGGGCTAATGTGAGGGATAGGGTTGGTGCGATGATAAATAAGGTAATAGATGTTGTTAAAGGTCGTATAGGTTCTTTTATGAAGAGTTTTATGGCGTCAGCGAATGGTTGAAGAATTCCGTAAGGTCCAACAATGTTTGGTCCTTTTCGTAGTTGTATATACCCTAAGATTTTTCGTTCTACCAAGGTGAGGAAAGCCATGGCAATTAAGATTGGAATAAGGAGAGTTAGAATATTAATAAAGTACATTATTAGGGAGAGGATTTGAACCTCTGGGAACAAGGTTTTAAATCTTACGCAATTTCCTGGCTCTGCCACCCTAATGACCTTGTCTAGGTATTTAAATTAACAGATTTTTTTTATTTAGATTGTTTTCATAAATTTAGTTTAGAGCGCTTTTGTTAAGGTGGCTCTATTTCTCTTATCCTTTCGTACTGGGAGAAATTGTTAATAGATAGAAACCGACCTGGATTTCTCCGGTCTGAACTCAGATCACGTAGGACTTTAATCGTTGAACAAACGAACCATTAATAGCTTCTGCACCATTGGGATGTCCTGATCCAACATCGAGGTCGTAAACCCTATTGTCGATATGAACTCTTAAATAGGATTGCGCTGTTATCCCTAGGGTAACTTGGTCCGTTGATCAATTTTTGGGTCAATTAGATAGTGTTAGGCTACTTTGACTTGTGAGTCTAAGTTATTTATCGTTCGGAGGATTTTTTATTCTCCGAGGTCACCCCAACCAAAATTTTAAGCTTATGATTTTTTTGTCTTATGCCATTTAGGGTAATGAAACAGTAAATAAGCTATTAATTTAAGCTCCATAGGGTCTTCTCGTCTTATTGTTATATTCCAGCCTCTTCACTGGAGGGTCAATTTCACTGATTAAAAATAAGAGACAGTTGAACCCTCGTCTAGCCGTTCATACTAGTCCCTAATTAAGGAACAAATGATTATGCTACCTTTGCACGGTCAGGATACCGCGGCCGTTTAACTATAGTCACTGGGCAGGCAATGCCTCTAATACTTGAAATGCTAGAGGTGATGTTTTTGGTAAACAGGCGGGGTTCTAGTTTGCCGAGTTCCTTTTATTTTGGTATATCTTTCCTTTATGCACTCCTGTGTTGGGTTAACAGGTTATTTTTAGATAAGTTTATTTGGGGATTAATATCTATAATCTGATAACTAACAATGGTTATCCGGGTTGTTATACACTTGTGCTTGGAGAATTAGTTCTTGTTACTCATATTAACAATGTTTCTTCTATAAAGTTATAGAATAACCCAGTTTATAGTTTAGGAAATTATAATAATTTAGGGATTAATTTTATTGTTTATGTTGAGCTTGAACGCTTTCTTTATTGATGGCTGCTTTTAGGCCAACAATGGTTTCTATTATATTAGTTTATTCACTATTTAAGGTTTTCTCCATTCCTAAAGAGCTGTCCCTCTTTTGGCTATGATTTAAGTTTACGTATAGATTTTTTGTTCTGTTAGTAAATTTAAAGTTGAACTAAAATTCATTTTTTGGGTTACCAGCTATCACCAAGCTCGTTAGGCTTTTCACCTCTACCTAAAAATCTTCCCACTATTTTGCTACATAGACGGGTTGATTCATAAAATTGTTTTTAGGTAGCTCGTTTGGTTTCGGGGTTCCTGGCTTAAATTCTTTTAGTCAGAAAGTTTCTAGTTAATTCATTATGCAAAAGGTACAAGGTTTAATCTTTGCTTGTTTATACTATAAGTTGATCTTTCATCTTTCCCTTACGGTACTTGCTCTATAGCTCCTAAATGTAAATTTCTTTCTCCAATACTTTATAGAGGTAAATGTTTTGTTTTATGTAGTTAAATGGTTTAATAAGCAGATATTAGGGCTAGAACTAGTTCAAAGTGTTCATTTGTTATGAATTCTTCTGGGTGTAGGCCAGATGCTTTGTATTAAGCTACACTGTGATTATTCCAAGCACACTTTCCAGTATGCTTACCTTGTTACGACTTATCTCCTCTGATAAATTTTACTAATAATTATTTATAGCTAGGTATATTTAATTTGAGGAGGGTGACGGGCGGTGTGTGCGTACTTCATTGCTCTATTCAATTAAGCTCTCTACTCTTAATTTACTACTAAATTCTCCTTTGTCCTTTAGTTTCATAAAGGGTAGCGTTATGTTCTTGAATAAGAAAATGTAGCCCATTGCTTCCCATCCCATTGGCTACACCTTGACCTAACGTTTTTATGTTTGATTCTCTTGCCTACTTTTTCACCTTTTGAGGGATTGCTGAAGATGGCGGTATATAGGCTGAATTAGCAAGGGATGGTAAGGTAAAGCGGGGTTTATCGATTATAGAACAGGCTCCTCTAGATGGATATAAAGTACCGCCAAGTCCTTTGAGTTTTAAGCTATGGCTAGTAGTTCTCCGGCAAATAATTTTGTTATGTAATTATTTTAGTTTAGGGCTAAGCATAGTGGGGTATCTAATCCCAGTTTGGATCTTAGCTATCGTGTTTTGGTGAAAATTTAGAATTACCTTCGTTACTGTATTTAAGTTCTAACAATGAATTTTCACATATTAGTTGAATTTTAATTCTATTTATTGCTTGTCTCAGTTAACACGTTTTACGCCGAGAGTAATTAGTTAGGGTTAATCGTATGACCGCGGTGGCTGGCACGAAATTTACCAACCCTAAGAGGTATAGCTTAGTCAAACTTTCGTTCATTGCTTAATATTTATCACTGCTGAGTCCCGTGGGGGTGTGGCTAGGCAAGGTGTCTTCAGCTATAGTATGTGCTTGATACCCTCTCCTTAAATTTTTTGGAAATCTTTAAGGGATTTTACACCGGTTTATGGATGTTCGCATGTGTAATCTTACCTTCAACTAATTATAAGGCCAGGACCAAACCTTTTGTTTATGGGATTAGAGTATCCATCTAAGCATTTTCAGTGCTTTGCTTTAGTTAAGCTACATTAAC